TACATATATGGGATATTTTAAAAAGTGAACATCTTTCTTAGTGGCGGGATCCGGAGACAGAATAGGAAAAGTAATTTCACTATATTTCTGACCAGGAACAGGACCTATCACAAGAATATTTTTTTTAGTGGGGCGATAACTCTGAAAAGACAGATTTCCTATCTTTTCTTTCATCTCTGGCGAAATACGATTGGGAGGGGCTAATTCAAATCCCTCAGGTAAAATAAGAACAGCCCCCACATTCAAAGCCCCCCTTTTACCATTAGCAAGGACTTGCTTCAGTTGCATATCATAAGGAATTCGAACAACTGCCTCAAATACAGTATCCGGAAGTACCGCTTGTGGAACCTCAATGTCCACGGGTTTATTAGCTAAATGACAATTGGCACATACAATACGGCCAGTAGCTTCACGTGGATTTTCATAACCCTGCTGTGCAAAAATGGGATATGCATTTGAAATGGATGCCAAAGTTATTATATATATCATGAGCGATACGGAAATGGAACGAGTAATCTCTTCCTTTATCCAAGAGAAGGTCTTTCTAGTTTGCATGGTCCAATCATTGATCCTGAAAATTTCTACAATAAAATTAGGTAGGTCGCCAGTATAGTTCCCCATCCACGATACTGCTATTTACTGAAAAATTGTTACTAAAATATAGGCTATAGGAAGAAAATCCCTTGGATGTATCTAAATATAAATCTAAATATAGAAGAAATATATATATATGAAGAAATATATATATATAAAGTATATATATTATATAAAGTATATATATATATAAAGTATATATATTATATAAAGTATATATATATATAGATATATATAATATAAAATATATATAATATATAAAGTCAGATTTTATATAAAGTAAGATTTGGAATGTTTTGCTGATGTACATAATAACAAACATTCTAATTGGATTCATGGATCATTTCATTTTTCAGTCATTCATTGAATGATAAATCACTACAAGTGACGGAGATACACGATTTAAATAACGGAAAATCCAATATTTAAAAATTGTATCGAGAATGACTGGAAAAGTGGAAACAAGACCAGATATAATTTGATCATTATGAGCAAATCCAAAATCTTTGTAGACAGAGCCGATCATTAGTTCCCAGCCGTGGGGTGAATGGAATCCTATACATAAATCGGTTAATAAAAGAATCGAAAAAGCTTTTATTGTGTCGCTTAGGTTATATAGGAATTCTTGAACCCAAGAATTAAGAATAATAAGTTCTTCATTACTTAGAATAGAATAACCACTTAGAATAACGAAACAGATTATATTTGTCGAGACGTGTAAAATTGTATGGATACGATCTTCGTTGTGCATCTTGATCAATTGGATCGTTTCTTTGTGGATTCCGATACGAAACCTTTGTAAATGTGTTTCCGGGCATTCCTTTATCATTTCGTCCAAGCGAACGAGTTCCTCTAATTCTATGAATTTTTCTAGAATACTTTTTTCTTGGATATCATTTAAAAAAGTTTCGGAGTTACTAATATTACACCAATTAATAACCCAAGATTCAAAACTTTTATTAAATAAAACAGAGATCCACCAGGGCAAAAAAACTATAGATGTAAGATATAGAGGGGGAATAAATGTTTTTTTTTTCATTTTTTCATTTGTGAATTTTTAATGAACCCACTCCATTTATCGATTCTATATGATCTAATATTTCTATCAAGCATAAGTTCTATTACAAGGCTTCGAACCTATGAATCTATTTCCTGTTTTTTTTTTGTGAGTCAGTGGTTAGTCCTTGAATTTTGAAAGAATAAAAAAAAAATAGCCAACTTTTCCCATATTCCACAGGAATAATTGAGAAAGATTTCTGACTAAAATAATATTGTGGTATGATAATCAAAAATGAGTGGCAAAAGACAGAAAAGTTATCATTCTAAGTGGTCCAATCCTTTGTTTATTAAAGAGGACAAAAAAAAAAAGATAAAAAGAAATGTCGATTGACAAAAAAAGGAGAATTTCTTTATTTTATATTTTATACCGAAATGCTTTGTTTTGATCTATGAGAGGGTCTATTATTTAGATTTATTACTTGTTTTGTTACTGAATTTAGTGAATTTAGTGAATTTATGTACGCATAAAAAAATTTGCAGATAAAAAAGTTTCATTTTTCTAATTGTTTTGTTCCGTATAGACGTATATAAAATATACCCCTTCCTTGGTTCATCAATATTGTGAAGAAATTTCAGTTAAGTTATGCTATAGAAAAAAAAAAGAAGACTCTTGGATTTTTTCGCTCCTGCTAAGAAAAAACGTTCATTCTTCAGTTCATTTCAAAATCAAAACACTTCAATTGGTACACGCAAAAAATAGGCCAATTCGGCTACTTTTTGCTCAATTTCTCGTGGAGTCAAATTCTCATCAGTACGAGTCAAAGGAATGGACCCCCGTCCCCTGATTTCCATATAAAAGACACGCCGAGCGTAAATACTCTCTTTAACTTCTATTCTAATAGACTGAATATCTTTCATAAGGAATCGGAGTAAGATGCGACGATTTTTTCCAGGAAATCCCCAGCGAAAAATACACACTATTCCTTCTTTTCTATCGAATCGATCATAACCACTACCTACATTCCACAAAATTGTGCACCACAAATAAGAACTAATAAATAGACCGGCGATCCCATAGAAAGACATCACGATCCCTTGTGGAAAAAAAATTATTTGCTGAGACGGAAATAAAGATATCAAATTTCTGCCAAGATAACTGGAAATTCCAACCAATAAAAATCCCACTGAACCTAAAAAAAGTATAAAGGCCCAGCGGAAATTACTTGTTTTTCGAGACCCCGCTATAAGTTCTATCCATATACGTTCTGATCGCCAACTCATACTAGATCCAGTTGCTTTTTTTTTTTTGAAGTGGGGGACTCGCCCAAAAAAACGAATTTGACTTTCTTTTTTTTTTCGAATTAACTTTCATCAACTCGCACTATTCTGATGTGAATCTTTAGGAGGAATTCCTTAGATTAAAAAAACAAAAGGAAGCCCCCTCCTATGATCCCCTATCTACACATATATAAAAACATTGGCTTTGCATTTATTTCAGACATCCACTACAGTCTCGATTTATTTTCAAATAGTTCATTTACTCATATATAATATTTACGCCTGCATAAGAACCCTTTCATTTTCATTTATGTTTGAGGGAACGGCCTGCATATTCTATCATATTTCTACTAAAGAGATATCCGTATTATGATCCAAATCTAACTAAGTCTTGAAAAATAAAAAAGAAATGAAATCTAGCCCCATCGGGCCTAATCAGATCTAAAAAATCTTGTTTTTTTGAACATGAAGAGATAAAGAAGCCATTGCAATTGCCGGAAATACTAAGCCCACTAAAGGCACAAAAATGGAGGGTAAATTGTTGAGAATTGTCATAGAATGGGCACCTCGGTTTAATATTTGTACCTGTTTTTTATTATTATATTAATTATTATATTAATTATTATATTTTATCTATTTTATATTAATTATTATATTAATATTTTATTATTTTATTAGTATTAGAAAGATATTTTATAATCATTATAATTCGTATAGAATTCTACTAAGTATATCTAAGTGAGTATATATAATAAAGTGCAAAGAGTGTAGGACTAACTAAATAACATAACTTATTTCTATTTTATTTCTACATGAAATATCTATGATAATCCACTTATTTTTTATTCTTATCTTTTTTTTTATTGTCTTATAACTTTAATTTTAGAATTTGACTTTAATAAAAATAAAGAGGTTTTCTGCTTATAAATTCCCGAAAAATTCGTTTAATTTATAATCCGATCGGATTAGTAAAAAAGGGGATTCCCTGGAGATATATATATAAATATGCAAGACTCTCTATTTTCTATGCATAGGTAAGAAAAGAACATAAAATTCGTTTTATTTACCTTGCCCATTTTTTTTTTCACGTAAAAAGAATTCACTCTTTTTTTCTTGTTGATGGAGGTTTCTTAATTAGTAATCAAGAATATCGGTAAAAAAACTTATCCGCATGATTCTTTCTACAATTTGCTCTTATGTCACAAAAAAATCCATTCTTCTGATTTTTCCCATATCTGCTCGCCAGAAAAAAAAAAGAATTTTTCATTTTTTAACGAAATTTTTTATTTTTAACTAAATTAAATTCAAAATTCAATTGAATTAACTAATTTAATTAACTTTAGACTCCACTTGATTTATGATTCAAAGGAAAGAAATCGTGGAGCTGAAGTAACTCATCCAGAACGCCTTTTAAAGGATTACGTGGTACGATTGGATCGAATAAGCCCTTATGGAATAAAAATTCGGCCGATTGTGAACCTTCAGGTACTGTCTTATTCAATGTTTGTTCAATTACTCTTTTACCTGCAAATGCAATATAGGCGTTAGGTTCAGTAATAATGATATCCCCCAACATACCAAAACTGGCTGTCACCCCACCAGTCGTAGGAGATGTAAGGATTGATACATAAAATAACTTTTTATTCGATTGATAATCATATAAAGCAGAAGATATTTTAGCCATTTGCATCAAACTCAAACTTCCTTCTTGCATGCGTGCTCCTCCGGAAGCACACACTAAAATAAGGGGTAAAAATTTATTGGTAGCATACTCGATCAAACGAGTGATTTTCTCCCCTACTACAGATCCCATACTACCCCCCATAAACTGAAAATCCATAACCCCAATTGCTATGGGAATGCCGTTTAGTTGACCTGTGCCTGTTTGAACAGCCTCGGTTAATCCTGTCTTTTTTTGATAAGAATCAATACGATCTTTATAAGGCTCTTCTTCTGAATGAAATTCAATGGGATCCAGCGATACCATGTCTTCATCCATAGAATCCCAAGTGCCTGGGTCAATCGAAAGTTCAATTCTATCTGAACTATTCATTTTCAAATGATATCCACATTGTTCACAAATATTCATTCTTGACTTCAAAAATTTCTTATAATTTAACCCATAACAA